AATAGACAACTCGCACACACTCCCTTTCCAAAAAAAATCAATACACCAACCACTACAGTTAGATTTATTAGATTTGTTGCTAAAATATCGGTATTAAGCCCGAAACTCCCAGCGAATGGCCAGTGAGCTAAAAAAACGAAAGATTGGGTTACATTTTTCATATGCTCTCCTCTTATAGATAGGACGAACAAAGAAGAAAGTTTTTCGATCACTTACTTCGCTCGCCCTTTTTTGATCGGTTTTTTAATGCGAATAGATTCAATCTAATAATTTCTTTTAGATTAAGTCTTAGGTCTCGTTTGACCTGTGAAAGATCTCCTTTGTTGAAATGTTCCCCAAATTCTTAAAAAAAAAAAGAAAAAGACTTTCCACTGTCCTAAACTAAGGACGGGAAGGAAGAGAGCGGGTATATTATATCCTCTAAATTGATCATGCTCAAATCAGCCCTTCCTGTGGTTCCTGGGATATTGTCTGCCCCGAGAAATACAAAATTCCCGGAATAATATAATAGAATAAATAGGAGTAAAGTATTGATATACTTGGAATTACAGAAGCAAATACCAATAAAAAAAGAAAAAAGTATCTAATCTAAAGGACTCATTTTCTTTTTTAGGATTAAACAAAAGGGTTCGCAAATAAAAGCGCTAGTGCCACAACCAGTCCATAAATTGTTAAAGCTTCCATAAAAGCTAGACTAAGCAATAAAGTACCTCGTATTTTACCTTCTGCTTCTGGCTGTCTCGCAATACCTTCTACAGCTTGTCCTGCAGCAGTGCCTTGACCAACCCCAGGCCCAATAGAAGCAAGCCCTACGGCCAATCCAGCAGCAATAACGGAAGCAGCAGCAATTAGTGGATTCATGGTGAGTTCCTCGTGTCAAAAAAAAGAAATGGTTAAGGATACAATCAACCAAGAAATTATTATTTCCAACTTCTAAGCTCTATTGGGGTAGAAGTAACTAATAAGTACAAATAAATGATAATCGAAATCGTTCGAATTACTTCGAGATCTCGTTTTTAGTTTCTAATCATTAGAGGTTTGTGTAAATCCATATGATTCTCATTATTCTATTTCCCTTTCTTTTCAACCAATCACCCTTTCATTCCATCCTTTTTTTTTTACTCTTCGATATCCTTGAGTTCCCGTTTTTTCCCCTTGATCCAACATAATAAAAGACGAAATACAGAAAGAACCCCTATTAAAATCGAACTAGTCCAAATCCAATAGGGATCATACAATTGATAACAATATGCTGCATAGAACTAGATATGGAATCCAGTTCTATATAGAAGGGAATTCTATATATCGGATTAGATAATGAATCCAACTTAGGAATAAAAAAAATCCCATATACATTTGTTTCTTCTATTTTGTTTGCGTATTTTCTCATTTTCTATTGAATCCGATTCAAAAATCATTCCTTACTCCGCCTCTCGGAATGCATATATACTTTTACTCTTCCATAATATAGTCTATTCTCTCCCCTACAACTCTAGGTTGTATATTCATACGCATTGCGAACTATTTAGTTTTCCAACTAAGAGGATTATCCGGAATCATGCATGAATTGGGCTAAGCTAAAAAAAAAGACTATTGCGAAAACTAGTCAATTCAATGATGACCTTCCATGGATTCACCTATATAGGCTGCGGCTAACGTTGCAAAAATAAGAGCTTGAATACCGCTTGTAAATAATCCAAGAAACATGACCGGTATAGGGACTACTAAGGGGACTAAAGAAACAAGAACAACAACGACTAATTCATCCGCCAATATATTTCCGAAAAGTCGAAAACTAAGCGATAATGGTTTTGTGAAATCTTCTAGGATGTTAATTGGTAAAAGGATTGGGGTTGGTTTAATATACTTCTCGAAATAACTCAATCCTTTTTTGCTAAGACCCGCATAAAAATATGCCGCCGATGTTAGTAAAGCTAAAGCAACAGTAGTATTTATATCATTCGTGGGCGCTGCTAATTCCCCATGGGGTAACTCTATAATTTTCCAAGGTAAAAGAGCACCTGACCAATTCGAAACAAAAATAAAAAGGAACATAGTTCCAATAAAGGGAACCCAGGGACCATATTCTTCTCCAATCTGAGTTTTGCTCAAGTCTCGAATAAACTCAAGTACATATTCGAAGAAATTCTGACCGTCAGTCGGGATGGTTTGTGGATTCCGAACAGCTATGATAACTGAACCTAGCAAAATAGTAATTACGACCCAAGAAGTGATGAGTACTTGGGCATGAATTTGGAAACCTCCTATTTGCCAATAGAAGTGTTGGCCTACTTCTACACCCGATATATCATATAACCCCTTGAGTGTTTTAATGGAACATGGTGTAATATTCATATTGTCCTCTGATAAAAATTGAACTTCAAAAAAGGAATTCTTTTGATTCAAGCATCTCTTTCTCAACTCAGCAACTTTAAGTATTAATCTTATATTTAAGATACCAAGAAATCACATCAGATCATAATATATATCAATACCCTTTAATATATATCAATATTCCCCTTCTTTTATCTATGCAAAACAAAAAAGACTAGTAACTAATCCTATAAATCTATGCGGTTGCTCAAGAATTCGCTATTCTTCTTAATCAACGATTTCTTACATAGAAAGAACGGCCCTCAGAAATTGCAAATACTAATTTGTTAAGAATTAATCGAATTGAAGTCATAGTGTCATCGTTGGCAGGAATCGATATATTCGCGAGATCTGGGTCACAATTTGTATCGACTAAAGAAATAGTAGGAATCCCCAAAATGGCACATTCCCGAAGAGCTATATACTCTTTTTGCTGATCAAGGACGATCACAATGTCAGGCAACCTCGTCATATATTTGATCCCGCCGAGATATCTTTGCAAGGTAGATAATTTTCTCTTTAAGATTGCCGCATCTCTTTTTGGGAGATGGTGGAATTTTCCCATTTTTTCTTCTGCTCTTAAGTCTCTAAATTGAGAAAGTCTAGTTTTGGTAATCGACCAATTCGTTAACATACCACTGAACCACTTTTTATTAACATAATGACAGCGAGACCTTATTGCAGCTGATGCTACTAAATCTGCTGCTCTTTTTTTGGTACCAACAATTAAGAAGCTTTTTCCCTGACTTGCTGCATCAAAAACTAAATCACAAGCTTCTGATAAAAAACGAGCTGTTCTAGCGAGATTTGTAATATGAGTACCTTTACGCTTTGCCGAGATGTAAGGGGCCATTTTAGGATTCCATTTCTTAATACCATGACCAAAATGAACTCCAGCTTCTATCATCTCTTTCAAATTGATGTTCCAATATCTTCTTGTCATTTTTTCCACACTTCCCTTTTATTTTTTCTTTTTTTCATCTTACCATTACAGAATTAATTTCTTTTTGAAGATTAAGAAAGAGCCGAAATAGCTTGAAATAAATAATAATTGTTCCGATGGGACCTTCTACTCATAATTGACCATTGATACATGGTATAAACATAGCCTTAATGAATTAACTGACTTCTTTTACTTATTAATTTGAATTAATTTATTTTAATTAATTAATTCAAATACAAAATCCAAAATCGGACCTGTTAGCATTCTAAGGTCAAAAGTATAGTTTAAATTAAAGTAAAAAAAAAATTGCTTTATGTATACTTATTGCTTTATGTATACTTAAATCATATAAATAGGGGTAAACGGGGCTTCTGATGTTTCATAGAAATTGTTTGTTACGTCAGAGTCAGAAGAAACTAATTCTGTATGGAGAAACAAAATATCTCTCATTTCCGACGCGAACAGATTTTTTTTTTGAATTTCGAAATAAAGGTTCTTGTCTTGTGGGGAACGATGCACAAATTTTTGGAATCCGGTACCAACAGGTATAATCCCCCCCAGAACTACGTTTTCTTTCAGGCCTTTCAACCAATCAATACGACCTCGTAGGGCAGCTTTTGCTAAAACTCGAGCAGTTTCTTGAAAACTTGCTTCAGATATGAAACTTTGGGTATTCAGGGAAGCCCTTGTTATTCCCAATAAGATTGCCCGATAATAGATGGATTCATCTAAAGCCCGCCCTGCTCGTTCCGCTCGCAATAGTCCTATTAATTCCCCAGGTAAAAAAACATTAGACATTCCATCTTCAGAAACCCTTACTTTTGATGTTACTTGGCGTATAATAATTTCTATATGTCTATTATGGATCTGTACCCCTTGGGATCGATAAACTTTTTGGATCTTATTAACCAAAGAGATACGACTTTGGGCTATGGTTAGCTCAGCTCCAATCAAGAATCCCCAGGGAACCCCAAGAATTCTTGGTATACGTTCATTCCAATCCTCAATTCTCCTTTCGAGATTCGGCGATAGTGAATCAATTGAACGCGCTTCGAAGATTTGTTCCACTTTTGGAAGACCTTGCGTTATATCACTAGATCTCGATTTTTCATATATAAACGTAACTAACCTATCTCCTTTGTAAAGGATTTTTCCATAATGACCATGAACAGTTGCTCCTATAGTGGCCAAATAAGGCTTAGCTGCTCTTAGAACAAAGGAGTCCATATTAACAATGAAAATTTGACCAGATTTTTTTATGCGCGATTTAAATAGACATACATTTTCACAAATAAATTGTCCAAGGTGAATTATTGCCGATGTCTCTTCCCATGAGTCATGATGGAGAGAGTGCCAATTCAAATGGAATGGCTCCAAGATGATGTTACTGTCGAAATTCGAAATCCTTTTATTTTCGTCTATTAAAGAGTATTTAAGTCCTTGAAGTACTTGGAAGGTCTGTTTCAAATTGTCAAGGAACAAGTATTTTTTTAACAAGATCTGATTATGCGTTAATAAATAGTAAGATGAAGACAAATTCGATATACTAGGTACAATAGCGCCTAAGAGCCCAAAAATCTCTCGAATAGGAATTCTAGGATTCGATTCTTTTACCGCATTGGGATATTTCGAATTCTTGAATAAACCAATTTGAGAACAGTTGGATGCCAACAAAATCATCAAAGATGCATATTCTTTATTTCGATTCAACAAGGTGCCAATAGCTTCTTGATGTTGGCTAAGTGATTGAATCTTCGCCTTGGAATAAAAGGAATTGGTATTGTTGCGATCTAACCTATTAGTGGGAATCAGTCCTACACTTGTCCTATCATACCTTCTTCGTGTAGACGAAATAGTAGACTTGACTAACTCAATTCTTAGGAAATCGCGAATCAGATCATTTGTTCTTACCTCAAGAAGAGAAGCACGAGCCCCCTCTTTTTCTTCTTGTTCCCAATTCACTACTAAGCAAGTTCGAACGAATTGACTATTCGTGTGATAAATTCTTTGAGTTAACTTGCTATTTTCATGAGAAATAAAATTTACAAGTCGAAGTTGGAGATTATCCTCTTCTTGCAGGAGATCCCGCGGGAAAAGTGTTGCTAAATTTCTCCCTTCGTCCATTTTATATGCGACTGCAGGTCGAACCAAAACAAAATACTTTTCCTTGCTTTTGAGAATTTTTTTCCGTTGAACATAAACCCAATTTTTCCTTTTTTTTGATTCCTTAGAATCCTTTTTTTCTCTTTCTGGTGGTATCAAACTGCCACCTAATATCTTATCCGCCTCTTCAGGAAAATGAATATCTCCGGAAAAGATTTTGAGTTCCGTATGGCTTTTTTTTCTCTTCACTCGGACCAATCCACCTAGTCGACTTCTTGTATTTTTTGTGAGTTGTGTATCGACTCCAATAATACTATTGTCAAGTACCTTTAGGGATGAGGATCTCGGCAAGATATGCAGTTCTTGAAGAATGAAAAAAAACGGATCTACTTCTTTTTGGTATTTTAGACTAAATTCTTTTATTCCTCGATGCTCAATAAAACCCTCTTTCTTTAAGATAGAATCTTCCTCCGGGCTCCCATATTCGTCTTCTGAGTCTTCCTCTGAGTCTTCTTCTAAAGTCCCATATTCCTTCTCTGAGCCATCTTCAGAGCTCCCATATTCTTCTTCTGAGTCTTCCTCTAGACTTCCATATTCGTCCTCTCGGGTCTTATATTCGTTCTCTGGGCTCCCGTATTCTTCCTCTGAGTCTTTCTCTAGAGTCCTATATTCGTCGTCTAGGATCCCATATTCATCTTCTAGGGTTTCATATTCGTCCTCTAGAGTCCTATATTCGTTCTCTGGGCTCTCATATTCATCTTCTGAGTCTTCCTCTCGAGTCCTATACTCTTCCTCTCGGGTCCGATATTCTTCCTCTTGAGTCCAATATTCTTCCTCTTGGGTCCGATATTCTTCCTCTAGGGTCCTATATCTAAATTTAACAATTCCTGAACCCCTTTTATCTTTTCTGTATCGTGGATCGTCAAAATAAGCAAAAATAGTATTTCTACGTAAAACACCCATAAAGGGTATTTCAATTGAAATACCCAAACAGGATATTAGCTTTTTCTCTTGTTCTTGATGATATTGTAATGGAATGACGAACCTATTTCTTCGCTTTTTCGCCAACAAATCCGAATTATCTTGAAGAATGGAAGGATAGACAAAATTCCAATGACCGTTGGACACGATTCGATTTGGCGTTAAATAATTAATAATTTCCCTATCTTTTTTACCAAAAGTATCCAACAGTCTATGGCTTACTTGATCATTAGCCATTGAGAGGTCAAAGATATATCTTCCATCAACAGAAAAATAATAAGTATTCATTTGATCTTGATCCTTGTGGAGTGAAAAAGATGCTATACTGGATCTCCACATACTTACTGACAATATCCATAAATGGCTTGTTTTTGGTAATCGACGAAGATTACCATATTGATATTCGGGCGCATGGTAAACATCAGTACTCCAGTGCATTTCCCCGGCTGATTCGGAATAAATATGCTTTTGTACCTTTTCTTTAAAATGCAAAGTGGATGTTCCGGCACGAATCTCCGCAATTACTTGTTCGGATTCTACATATTGATCATTTTGCACTAGAATTAAGCTTTTTAACGGAATATTAACACTATGTAGAATATCCTGACTCTGAATAGTTACATGCAAGTCTATATGGCATAGAAAAGCAGGCTGCCCATGACGGGTACGTGTGGGGTGAACCAAATCCTCATTGAATTGGATTTTTCCATTTGAGGGGGATCGTACAAGGTCGGCAGTACCCCCTGTGAATACTCCACCAGTATGAAAAGTTCTTAATGTTAGTTGAGTCCCTGGCTCCCCAATTGATTGACCCGCAATAATACCTACAGCTTCTCCCAATTCGACCAGATCCCCATGAGTGGGACTCCGCCCATAACATAATTGGCAGATCCAAGATGTGCTCCGGCAAGTAAAGGGGGTTCTAATATATATTGGTTGTGCTCGAAACGGTTGTGTTCGAAAGGCAGTTATGAATCGATTGACTAATCCAATTCCAATATCTTGATTTCGAGCAGCAATGCATCGTGAACCAATATATATATCGTCCGCTAATACACGACCAATTAGTGTTTGGCCAAAAAGTTTTTCCGTCATCCCATTTTGAGGACTCACAGAAATACCTCTGATAGTACCACAATCTCTTCTACGCACAATAATATGTTGAACTACTTCAACAAGTCTACGTGTAAGATAGCCAGCATCCGCTGTTCGTACAGCAGTATCTACAACCCCTTTTCGGGCTCCATAGCAGGAAATTATATATTCTGTCAAAGAAAGTCCCTCGCGTAAATTGCTTTGAATAGGTAAATCAATCATTTGTCCTTGAGGATCCGCCATTAACCCTCTCATACCTACTAATTGGTGTACCTGAGATGCATTTCCTCTGGCTCCTGAAAAAGACATTAGATAGACTGGATTAGAAGGATCCGTTATTCTAAAATTAGAATTCATTTCTTGTTTCAAATATTCACTTGTAGCATACCATATCTCAACGGATTGGCGTAATTTTTCTACCGCGTGTACAGCCCCATAATAATAGTGTTTCTCCAAAAGAAAACTTTGTTGTTCCGCGTCTTGGACTAACCATCCTTTAGAGGGTATTGTTAAAAGATCCTCGATTCCTAAAGAAATCGATGTAGTAGTGGCTTGATGGAAGCCCAGAGTCTTTATTTGATCCAGTATATGGGATGTATATCCCATTCCGAAATGATCTATTAATCTGCTAATAAGTCGTTTCATAGCAGTTCCGTCTATCTCTTTATTATGAAAGACCAAGTTGGCCCGTTCCGCCATACATAAGTACCCCCTTTTTTGGCTGAGTAGGATTCGACAATGGGCCTGAGTCAGTGATTCGAAAACTTAATTTACTCCCTTTCCTCAATCTCAATCTGGATTTGCGCGGCAAAAAAGATGGTACTAGCAAAATCGGAATGCCCCCCGAAAGGGGCATCGCCGAATCTAACTTCCTTGTTTAGATAGTATATGAATAGGCCCGACTAAATCCTTGTATGGCTTCCTCTATTTCTCTATAAAAAGAAATATGACCAAGAGTGGTTCGAATGTATATAGAACGGATTTCTTTTTTTCTATTTCCCACTACTAGATAGTGGGCATAAATCTCATGATAAGTCCCAAAAGATTCATATTGAACTTCAATCGGAACTTCTCTTGACCCAACGATGCGTTGATCTAGTTTCCATCGGAGCCACAAGGGACTGTTTAAACCGATTCGTTTCTGTTTATAAGCTCCCAGTGCATCATAGGAACTAGAAAAATGGGGTTCTTTATCTTTCGTATACTTATAATAATTGTTATTATTGTAGTTTACTTTTTTATTTGGAGAGTTTACGCAACTATTATATCTATTTGCACAAATACCTCGACGGTTTCCAATCGTTAATACATAAAGTCCGATAAGCATGTCTTGGGTTGGCACGCAAATAGGATCTCCAATAGCGGGAGACAGGAGATTCATATGAGAAAACATAAGTAAACGGGCTTCTGCCTGAGCTTCCAAGGATAAAGGTAGATGAACAGCCATTTGATCCCCATCAAAGTCCGCATTAAAACCCTTACACACTAATGGATGTAAACAAATAGTACGCCCCTCTACTAAAGTGGGTTGGAAGGCTTGTATGCCTAATCTATGCAGGGTAGGTGCTCTGTTCAACAGTACAGGATGTCCCCGCATAACTTCTTGAAGTATTTCCCATACAATGGGTTCCTTTTCCCAAATTTTCCTTTTAGCAATCCTGACATTAGAAGTAGCACGTTTCGTGATTAAATCGCGAATTACAAATAGCTGAAAAAGCTTTATTGCTATCTCTAGAGGTAATCCACATTGATGTAATGAAAGCGAAGGACCCACAACAATGACAGAACGCCCCGAGTAATCGACCCGTTTCCCAAGCAGAGTCTCGCGAAACCTCCCCTCTTTACCCTCAATTACATCTGAAAGTGATTTGTATACTTTATTGTGACCATCCCTCGTCGGTTGCCCGCGGGACCCACTATCAAGAAGTGTATCCACGGCTTCTTGTACCAATTTTTCCTGGCACATTACTAAATCTGCTGGTGCTAATTCACTTCTTTTTAATAAATAGGCAAGGTTGTTGTTCCGACGGATAACTCTCTTATAAAGTTCATTAATATCCGAAGTCACTACTTTATCCCCAGACCTATAAACAATGGGTCTCAATTCGGGAGGAAGAACCGGTAATAAGCACAAAACCATCCATTCTGGTTCTACATTTGTTTGAATAAAATGTTTCGCCAATTGCATGCGTCTAATCAAAAAAACTTTTCTTATTCGTCTTTTTCTATCTTCCCATTCATCTCCACTATACCCCTCGTCTTCTAATTCTTTCCATTCAACCAAAGAATTCTCTATAATAATTCGCAAATCCAAATCCGCTAATTGTTCTCTAATAGCACCTGCTCCTGTCGCAATTTCCCGATTTCGAAATGTGGCAAAGCCTGGGGTAGAAAAAAAGGGAGAAATACTGTGGTTACAGGATGAAATTTCATCTTCGAATAAACCCCGTAATCGTAAGAAAGTAGGTTTTTTAGCGCAGGGCCTAGCAAAAGAGAAATCGCCATATACTAGGCCCTCCAATTTCTTAAGGGGTTTATCTAAAAGATTCGCGATATAACTAGGAAGACCTTTCAAATACCACACATGAGTCACTGGACATGCCAGTTTGATGTATCCCATTTGATATCTTCGTATCCGAGAATCAACAAATTCTACCCCGCATTTTTGGCAAAATCTTTCGTCTTCATTTTCAGCTACGCTCGCTCGAGAATTTCCACAAGCACAAATTCCGCTTTTTATGGGTCCAAAGATTCTTTCGCAAAACAATCCATCTTTTTCAGGTTTATCGGTTTTATAATGAAAAGTGGAGGGCCTTGTGACTTCGCCAACGACTTCCCCATTAGGTAGGATTTTTTTAGCCCAAGCCTTTATTTGTTGAGGGGAAACGAGTCCAATTTGAAGTTGTTTATGTTTATATTGGTCAATCATAAAATAGAAATAAGAAAATAATTTATATTTATTCCCATCAAACATCCTCCCTATTAACCTGGAAGTTCTTCTCAGATACAAGGAAGTGGTTCAGTTCTAGAGCCAAAGATCGTAGTTCTCGAACAAGCACTCGAAAAGATTCTGGAGGATCCTCGTGATTAGGCACTCTTTTTCCCCAGATCGTAGCATTAAGTATTTCTTGGCGAGCTATAAGATGATCAGATTTATAAGTAAGTATCTCTTGTAAAATATGAGCAACACCAAATCCTTCTAAAGCCCAAACTTCCATTTCTCCTACTCGTTGTCCCCCTTGCTTGGCTCTTCCTCTAACGGGTTGTTGGGTAACAAGTGAGTAGGGCCCAGTAGAACGTCCATGAATTTTCTCATCAACTTGATGAATTAATTTTAAGATATAGGACTTCCCTATTAGAACAGGCTGTTCGAAGGGATCTCCTGTTCTTCCATCAAATATTCTGCTTTTTCCCGGGTACTCGGGTTCAAATACCCATGGATTTTTTGTTTGTTTACCGGCTTCATATAATTCCGAAAACACAAGTTTTCTTGAAGCCTCTTGCTCATATCTCTCATCAAAAGGTGCTATTCTATAATGTTTCTTTAGCAGATCCCCTGCTAATCCGAGCGAGCTTTCAAATATTTGTCCCACATTCATTCGTGAGGGTACTCCTAAGGGATTGAAGACCATATCAACAGGTGTTCCATCTTGCAAATAGGGCATATCTTGCCTAGGCAAAATTTTGGAAATGATCCCCTTATTCCCGTGTCTTCCGGCTATTTTATCCCCAACTTTGATTTCACGTTTCTGTAAAATATATACACGAACCATTATGTCAAGGGGGTCCCTCTGGATCCATTTCACATCGATAACGCGCCCTCTTCCACCTATAGGTAGTTTGAGAGAAGTTTCTTTTGAAGTGGATACCTCAAGACCAAAAATAGCCCGTAATAATCCAGCTTCCGCGATATACGATGATTCGCTCGCTATCAGAGGCGTTAATTTACCTACTAAAATATCGCCAGTTTCTACCCAGGATCCCAACCTCACAATTCCGTTTCTGTCCAAATTGCGGAGTAAATGTTCTTCCAGATGTGGTATTTCTTTAGTTATTTTTTCAGCGGAGCCTTGGCTTGTCGTATCCGTCTGAATTTCATATTTTCGGATGTGAAAAGAAGTATAAATATCCTCATATACTAAACGTTCGCTAATTAGTACTGCGTCTTCAAAATTGTAACCCTCCCAGGGCATATAAGCTACTAAAACGTTTTTTCCTAAAGCAAGTTCCCCCCCAACTGTAGCTGCTCCCTCCGCTAAAATTTGCCCTTTTTTAATGGATTTACCCCGCGGAACCCGAGGTTTTTGGTGCATACAAGTATTTTTGTTAGAGCGCCGATGGGCAACTAACGGAATACTTATAGTCTTCCCACTACTTGATAAAAGGATCTTGTGACTATCACTAGAAATGATCTTTCCCTCGCGTTCGGCTATAACGGAAACCCTCGAATCTAGAGCTGTTTGGCGTTCCAATCCAGTTCCAACAATGCACTTCTCGGACCGAGAAAGTGGAACTGCTTGGCGCTGCATATTAGAACTCATTAAAGCCCGATTCGCATCATTATGCTCAATAAAAGGAATGAGAGAACCTCCAATAGAAAAATATTGGAAAGGAAAAATACTTCTAACATGAATCTGTTCCCATGCAATAGTCAGGAATTCTTGACGGTATCTAGCTGGAACAACCTGTTCTTCCTGAATACCCTGATTCAAGGACAAAGAATTTCCTGCTGCTATCATATAATATTCATCTCTATTTGGTGATAAATAAACTACCTGTCTCTCTTTTTTTTCTTTTGCTTTCTCAGATATTTCATAAAACGGACTCTCTATGGATCCCCACCAGTGATCAATTCTCGCATGAATAGCTAACGATCCGGTAAGTCCAACATTGATTCCTTCGGACGTGTCAATTGGACAAATACGCCCATAGTGACTCGGATGAATATCTCGGCTCCGAAAACTTGCAGTTCTCCCCGTCAATCCTCCAGGACCCAAACAACTCACTTTTCGCCCATGAACCGTTTGTGTCAATGGATTGGTTTGATCAAAAACTTGAGATAAGGGGTATGTGCCAAAAAAGGTCTCATAAGTAGTTATTAATAAAATAGAAGTTGAAGTTGGAGTTACCAAAGTTTGTGGAGTCGGTTTCGATTGACGTATGAATACTCTACGGATAGTTTTTTGAACCGCATGTTGTAAACGGCCAAGAGCCAGTCCGAATTGATCTTGTAACAGATCCGCAACCGAACGAATACGTTTATTTTTCAAGTGATTCATATCGTCATCGTCAAGTATACCCGTTCCAAATTTCATTCCAATCAAATGATCCGTAGCGGCCAACACATCTCGTGGTAACAGGAATGTATTGTTCTGAGGGATATCAAGACTCAGTCTCCGATTCATATTTCGTCGACCAACTCTTCCTAATTCACATTTTTGTTGAAAAAATTTCTTTTGTAATTCCTCGCATAAGGACTCCGAAAATACCAGGTCCCCTCCTACACAAGCAAATTGTTGATAGAACTCCAAAATCGCTTTTTCTTTTGACTCAATCCTCTTCTTCTCCTTAGCATTCGGGAAAGACAAGAAAATTTCGGGATAGGAAACATTATCTAAAATTTCTCTTAGATTTGAACCCATAGCTGATGATAGAACTAAAATAGATATCTTTTGTTTTCTACTTACGCGAGCCCATATCCTTTCTTTTTTATCAATTGCTAATTCCGACCTTCCTCCCCAATCTGATATTATAGTCCCGGTGTATATAGAAATTCCCTTATGGTCTAATTCCGAGCGGTAGTAAATACCAGGACTTAGCAATATTTGATTGATCACAATTCGGTATATTCCGTTTATTATAAAGGTTCCTAAGGAATTCATTATAGGAATGTTTCCAATAGAAATGGTTTGCTTTTGCACATCGAAACCAAAAATTAATCTCGCGGATACATATAATTCGGAAGAATAGGTGAGTGATTCATACACAGCATCCCTTTCTTTTATCGAGGGTTCTAGCAATTGATATCCTTTTGCAAATAATTGAAATGCAATTTCGTGATCTGGATCTTTAATTGTTGGAAACTTCTCAAGTTCTTCTGCCAAGCCTTGATTAATGAATCCCAAAAATCCCTCGAATTGGATCTGACTAAATCCGGGTATTGTGGACATTCCCTCATTTCTATTCCGGAGCATTTTAATCTTAAGTTTCCTATTTATCGAAGAAAAATTCCATTATCAGCTCACTCTTCATCAATCCCTACGGATCAATCTAGCAATCATGGAATCTATATTCTGTTTACTGAATCACATGAAATTCTAGGGAACTCCACATACGCATTTCTATTTCATATATGTATTTCATACATATGAATAGAGACGATTTCGACGAAAGTTCGAATTTAGCAGGGGTAGAAATGGAATAAAAATGAATTGATAAAACAGTCCTAGAAAAAAATTCTGCCACTTAAACTTTATGATATTTTAATAAAAAGATTGGATAGCAAAGATTTCTCGTTTAATCTCCTTTCTATGAAAGGGATAAAGCCATAATAATTTATAAGCACTAGAAAGTTTAACTTTAGTTCGATTTAGAATAGCACGCTTAGTTTCATTTTCAAAAAGAATTTGAAGGTTCTTTTTTGTTTCGTATTCGTAGTAGTAGAATTGCTGGAAAATAAAGGATTTCGTTGTAGAATTCTAAAATCAATTCTAAAATAAATATAAATAAAGTAAAGTAAGTACTTTATTTTTTAAGTACTTGCCAATCTAGTTATCCACCTATCTACATATCCTTTCTTTTATCGTAATTGCACTTAGGTGGGCCAAGAAAAGAAGGCCATAATCTATATCAGAGAAAATTCTCTCTTTTTTTTATTCAAGATATTTAATGCAATGAAAAATTAAAGCACGATTCCCCATAGGGATATGTACATAAGGGGGATCCATAGATAATAATGCTGTTCGGACCTGGAGTTTCCCTATATACAGATTAGGGAACCATTTATTCTATTTTTTTATGCCATTAAAAATAATGGGGGGAGAATACCGATTTAAGAGTCGTTTTTAAGAGTCGTTCACTACTGCAATTCAAAAAAAATGTAAATTTTTAGTTAATGGTTCTAATTTGTTCTGAATTTTACAGCCTGCGACTGGAAATCCACCTTTTCTCCTTTGTCATCTCAATAGAATAGAAAGAAAAGGGAAGTTTTCTAGTGTTAGCAATATGTGTTTTAAGATGGAATCCATCAAGGAGAATAAGCGAAACTGGATCCAAAAAAAGCAGAAATCTTTTTTTCTTTTTGAAAAAGATTAGAAAAAAGTAAGTAGAATTAGATTCAAGATAAAAGAAAAAAAGGGTTTTAGGAAAAAAATGTGGATGAATACTTGTTCTTTTCTCGATTTTTGATCGGATTTTTTGGCGGCATGGCCAAGTGGTAAGGCAGGGGACTGCAAATCCTTTACCCCCAGTTCAAATCTGGGTGCCGCCTGATCAATAAAATACTTAGGATTACTTAGGATTACTTAGGATTATAGTTATAGTACTGATCAAACTCGACAAATTTGTACCTCCCATAAGTTGGGGCACGAGAGTAACTAGGTCTGGCGGTACTGGATTTTGAGAATCCATACCATAGTTCTATCCGCAAACTATGGTTTGTTTTGTCGGCAGTGGCCCAAACGGCTACCAATAGGGATGAGGTGGCGTTTCCTTATTCTTTTATTAATTTAAATTGATTTGATTCGAGAATTGAAAAGAGACTAAGATGTCAGAAATCCTCGTATCCAAAGGTCCTTAAAGGGCAGTCTTTTTTCAATCTAAGATTGAAGAAGGGACTTCGCGAAGAAATATAAAAATTTCCTAATTATCATACATTTTATTTATCGTGCATCTTACTACATACACTTCGTACATCTTATGCTACCTACATACACTAAAGTAAAGGTTACTGATTCTGTCGAGAATTAGATTGAATAGGCTGATCAAAAATCCATTTCGGGGTTGTGGATAAGGCCCCCTTACTCTTTCATAGAAAGATAGAAAGCGGGGCGGGCGGTTTAGGTCAAAAATAAACATGGGTAAGGTAGGTATCCAATAAATATTTATCTATCCTAATTTTATGGTATATTCTTACGTCCTTTGCTTATATTAAAAAAAAGGTAACAAACGAAAGAAAAAATCTATCTATTCCCGCGTCTTTTATTCAGGACATCCCCTTTTTTTAGGGAAAGGGCTCCGTATCATATTTATACTTAATGCTCTCCAATTCTACCAGAAATCATATAAGAATTTGTTAGGAGTAAATTCCTTTAACGGATTCGTCCATAGTCTTAGGGCGGAATAGAATGGACTTTTGACTCTGTACCCTTAATTCCACTATGATTATTGATCAATAGTAGAAGAATTCCTTCATAGAAATAGGAGACATAATTTACATGGATATAGTAAGTCTCGCTTGGGCTGCTTTAATGGTGGTCTTTACATTTTCTCTTTCGCTAGTAGTATGGGGGAGGAGTGGGCTCTAGGGATACTACCAATTGATTGAGTAGTCGAATTGTAGTATCAACTCTTTTCTTTAATTGATCATTTTGTATTAATTAATAATTTTACCAAACTTTATTTTTTCTCTCTTTCTTTAGTTTTGTTTCACTCTTGTAAGAAACTCTTTTAATAAAGTAAGAAAGAGTCGTTCTATTCTACTATGTTCTATTCCAGTAACTATGTTCTATTCCAGTATAATAGAATAGAAAGGGCGATTATAGTAATTCATAATTTCTATTCTACTAGAAGTGGCGAGTAAAAAGAAAGTTCTATACATAAGAAAATTAGACTTTCTTACACGAAGCTATTCACAACATATCGCACATTTTCCATTTATACTATTTTCTTATTCTTAGAAAATCTTTTATGTTCTTTTTTTTTGAAGGATCTCGCGCTATTTTTAAGCATGAAAGATTCGTAGGTTTTTTCCTTTTACTTTTTTCTTTTACTTTTTTCTTTTACTATAATAGTCTATTCTCGTATTATTTTTCTCCCCCTCCATGGATTCTTTCAATGAAGAATTGTCTTCGATTTTTTTGATTTTGACTTAATTTCAATTAAGTGGATGCAGTGAAAAAAGAAGTGGAATTAGACTACTATTTCAATCTACTAATCGATTCTATGTAGATTCAAGATAATATATATAGAAAGAATCGAAAGTGTGGTAGAAAGAACTATATGTAGTTCTTTCTACCACACTTTATGATTCCAACCAGATCCTTTCATTTAAGACTTGGATTTTTATTTTCTTTAATCCCTTTTTCATTTCTTCAATGATTAATTGGAATTCCAATTAATCATTTTGGCTGGCTGTTTTTACATAAATAATAAGTAAAAAGGCAGTAGGAACTAGAATGAACAATGCAGTAGCAATAAATGCGAGAATATTGACTTCCATAACCTCTTTATTTTTTTTTTTCACAATAACTCGGGATGTAATCCCATGGAGAGGAAAAAGGGGTATCCCGTAAATTCAAGGGGAGGACCCGCATTCTGATAATACGGAATCAATTCAATATTATGAATATTGGATCTATCAAATCAATTCATGGTTGATAGTGGAATAATATAACATAGGAAGATCCCTTATCTATACTAAGACAAAAGTGCATCAGTTTTGTGATTGGATTCAAAACCCCCTCTATTCTCTTTTTCATTCTTTTCCACTTTAGCTTTTCTATATGTATAACCAAAAATCTTTCTTATCTTATCAAATTTCCCTTCCTTTTTCTTATAGTTATACATACAATTATGTATGTATGTATTATATGACCACCTTTCTATGGGTCACATAGACATCCAAATAAGCAGTAGAAGTCGAAATGAGATGGAGAAAAGAGGATTTAAAATAAAAAGGATCACATATTTAAATTTAGGAAAAAGATCGTTTGCTTAGTTTTTATTTTATTAGGTTACTATCAATAGCTGCTTTTTGGGGTCTAAAGATGAGAGCGGATCCATAAAAAAAGGATTCGGCAAATGGAGTGAGGTGGATTCTTTCCAATTATTCATTGAACATACACAAACAAAGTTGGAACTAGAAAATGGAAGGGGTGTGTTTTAACCCCAAAAAAGGAACTAATTAGATGAAATGCATTATCTAACAATAAACAACAATAAACGAATACATTTTATGTATGGATTCCGGTAAAATACCGGTACTCGATTTCATAAGAGTCGAATAGGAAGTTAAGATGAGGGCGGTATCATCATAAAAATAGAGTAATATCCTAAATTATACTAATCCACGTATGATATGTATGCCTTTCCTTATCAACCGCAACCGTAAGTAATGAAAAAAAATTCCTATAAGGCTCTCTTTTTACTGAGAAATACGAAATAAAAAAAGTGAAGTAAGGGTGCCCCATGGATATTTGATCTTGCCTCCTGCCTCCCTCCTTTTTTTCATCAAAAATTTCCATGAAAAAAGGAAAGATTAATTTGTCCATTCATTCAACCCTAGTTCGGGACTGACGGGGCTCGAACCCGCAGCTTCCGCCTTGACAGGGCGGTGCTCTGACCAATTGAACTACAATCCCTGCGGGGTGTATGGCATGTCTATTTTTAAATAATAGAACCATAAGAAGATTTGATTCGTCTGTCGTGCTCTAAGAAATAGACGAATCATATACTACATACCCACATAGGATATGGGGTATAGTGCGAGTGGCATAACAAGTATGCCGCGATTTTTTATCCCTAAAAATAAATGAGAATCCGCCTTTCCATAAGAAAAACTCTTTTCTTTGTCTTTTCTTTGTAAGAGAAAGAATCAGAGAGATATGGATTAGAAAGAAATTAGCCCATTTCTGTTTATCCTTTATTTCTATGGATCAGACATTATTTTTTATGGAAGAGAAGAAAAAAAAAATGGATATTAATGAAGCCCTAGATTTTTGGGCCGAGCTGGATTTGAACCAGCGTAGACATATCGTCAACGAATTTACAGTCCGTCCCCATTAACCGCTCGGGCATCGACCCAGGAAGAATTTATTCTAGGCTTTTTGATAATCTATGATTATCCTCTTTTTATAATACTCCCTACCCCCAGGGGAAGTCGAATCCCCGCTGCCTCCTTGAAAGAGAGATGTCCTGAACCACTAGACGATGGGGGCATCACTAGACGATAGCACTATATACAACCACTCGTCATTATACTATAATGATAGTATGAGCAGTTTTTTTGAATTGTCAATATACTCGAAGAGTATAACTAGATCAAAGTTAAGAGTCTTTACTACTTTTCTGTTATGCTTTCATAGCATTTTTTTTAGTTGATGGTTAGGTTAATTCACGGATCATCCCCTACTTTTTTAGTAAATTCGTTTAAATTAAAGGGTATAGAATAAGAATAGATTAATAAAAAGGAGTCTAGATTAGTTCAGTACAGGTATTGATTTGATTGCTCTAACAGGAAAAAGAGTCCAATTTCATTTCTTGTTTTAAACTCTGTACTTAGTTTAGTGCGAGATGCCCACATTTTTGGTCTGAACACTAAACTAAGTCATAAAATTCAAGAAAAAATGGAGATATTAAAAAAAAAAAAAAAGAAAAAAATGAATGAATTTAGTAGAAAATTACTTTATCGGATTCGAACCGATGATTTCCGTCTTACCAAGGCATTATTCTACCACTAAGTGCAAAGCCCTTTATCGGATTTGAACCGATGACTTATGCCTTACCATGGCATTACTCTACCACTGAGTTAAAAGGGCTTTTTATTCAAAAATTAGCCACTTTCATTTCCCATTATGGGTCTACTGCATAATGTATATATTATATGTATATAGAGAGATATATGTAGAGATTTTATTTTATATCTATTGGATACACTTGAAGAGGGTAAATTCATAGGTATGTAAACACTATCTCGTACGATTCACCAAACCAAAGCCCGGAAGTTCTATTTTTTTTGTTTAAGAGGAGAACAAATATGTATCAATTGTTGAATCGGACACAACAATGGGCCAAAACGGCCAAAGGGGCAATAAGAACTGCTGTTAAAAAAATGATAGACTTTGTTTTTTTTATCTTTGGGGCTATTCACTTTTCACGTGCTCAGAATGTTCTGCAGAATTAGGGACTTTTTTCTTTTATTGGCTGATCTGATGATGAGAACTTTCTCCATTTATGTTTTATTTCCTCTAATTCTAATTGGGCAGGGTATAAAGGAATTTGCGCTCTTCATATACCCCATATCCCATATGGCTGGGTATTAATTTTCAGTGATATACTTCTTCTCTGTTTTGGTGAGAGATTGAAACAATTTTTAGCGGGCATCTTTTGGAAAAACTTTCGAGTTCAAAACTTTTTCATTTTTCTTAAAAAGTTTTGGACGGATTTGTTGAAAATAAATGGGGTACTTGACTATTCTACAAGGATTCTAGTGGATTTGGAACAAACTATGTTAGAGTTTTATCAACAATTTGATTCTAAAAAAAGTTGGCAGTCGAATTTATACTGCAGAGTATTAAAATTATTCGAATTTATACTGCAGAGTATTAAAATTATACTACTGCCGCCCAACAAAAAGTAAAAAGCATATCCTACATACCTAACTCCTCCAGGTTCAGGGTTTTCTCCTCATACGGCTCGAGAGGAGGATTCTAGATTTTCGATCCTAGGGTGAAAAGGAAGGGAACAGATACCCAATATGATTCTTAGGAGGAACGTTTGGTAATGGGCCTCTATGCTCTTTTTTATATGTTCTTAGTTCTATTCATCTTCTTTGATTCTTTTAAACAAGAATCCAATAAACTAGAATTGAGTGGAAAAGAAGAGAGAAAATTAGTAAATGGGGAGGATCCGCTAACCAGAGACTTTCCGGATCCTCTTTATGAAGAGTTTGAGGAGTCCTCATCAGAGGACTCTGATGTCAATTTTCATGAGGAAGTCCATGATGAATAAAGTCATCTCACTCCTTCCCTATGGCTCGGACTTCATGATAAGTGGAGGAAGAAAACATATTTCCCAATTTCTTTGTTCAATTCTGAACAAAAAAGAAAAGGAAGAAAAGGATTTATGGGGACTGTACTGCCCCCTATATCTCTTAGTTTATATTGTAGGAATAATTAAACTATTCCTTACAACAGTCTGGCACATTTGCGTCCTCACAAATAATGATCCTTGTAGTCATAACCGTAGAATGGATCCTAATCGAAATGCATACATTTGGTTCATACGCTATTGGCATGGTAAGAAGAGATGTATTTTACAGACTAGAGAGGGGCTATCTAAATCCTAAAGTAAAGGCCCGCGATTGAAGTACCAACCGCCCACACCCATGAACTTTCTCTGGTTGATTCGATAAGGTGGAATTAGCCTCCTTCTCAAATGGCTACCCTTGACAAAGGGTAGCGTTGGTATCATAATCTACATGTAGCGGGTATAGTTTAGTGGTAAAAGTGTGATTCGTTCTATTAATAACTGAATTTGAAATGATATACTTAAGGCATACTTAAGTTTTTTATATTCATATTCCGATTAAAACTTTAGTTCTTATAAAGGGTTTAATCCTTTTCCTCTCAATAGCATATTGAGGAAGAATATACATTCTCGCGATTAGTATCCAAAGAATAATTGAATTTGCATCCAAAATACAAATTCGATTATGAGTACGGAGTCGCGAAGCATAATTTTGCATTGGATTAAGTATTCCGATTTTTAAAATATGAGTAAAGGATCTATGGATGAAGATACAAAAAAGTTTATTTCCAATCGTAACTAAATCTTCTTTTGTTTTGTTCAAAAAGGAAATGGAAGCCCAATAGCTAAAAAACGAGGGTTTTGGTTTACTAGAACCATCAGTATATTGTTTCAGCTCGGCGGAAACCCAATTCTTCTCCTCAGGATCTCTTGAATGAAATTAGGGAACGAAGTAAGTAGATTAGATAGATATTTAGGATAATTTCTATCTCCTATTCTATAGGGATCATCTAGAAAGCAGAGAGCTTTGGTTCCATTCAGACAGAAAAGCTGACATAGATGTTAAGCGGTGAGAATATCCATAAAGGAGCCGAATGAAATCAAAATTTCATGTTCGGTTTTGAATTAGAGACGTTAAAAATAATCAACCAACGTCGACTATAACCCCTAGCCTTCCAAGCTAACGATGCGGGTTCGATTCCCGCTACCCGCTCCATTCTGTATAAGAAGACTATTCTATTTGTTTGTCTAGACATCGTATAGACTTGTATTCAACCTTTTTCGTCCACCTGTTTTCGGCCCTACAGAGCGGAGTAGAGCAGTTTGGTAGCTCACGAGGCTCATAACCTTGAGGTCACGGGTTCGATTCCCGTCTCCGCACTTAACAGTCCGTATAAATGGACTATCTATTTGTATAGATACTATCTATTTGTATAGATATGGTAGAGGGCTATATCCAACCCTTTTTTTTTTTTTGAGTCGGGTGCAAAGGAAGGATAAGATAGGAAGGGGTACAGTACTAGACTAACAACTAATTAATTTAATATTAATTAAATCGAAGCAGTCTAGTAGTTAACTAGACTTAACTTTTTATCATAGTACCTTACTAAATTAAGGTGGCGAACGACGGGAATCGAACCCGTATCTTCTCCTTGGCAAGGAGATGTTTTACCACTGAACCACGCTCGCTACATTGAACTACGCCCGCTACGGCCTATATTTTATAGGATATATCCACCTGGGTCGACCGTCTATGTCTGGGTCGACCGTTTCATTTTCTATTAGAGTTTTCTTTTTATTAATTGTCTGTCAATCAATATTCTAATGGCAATAGAATTTCATAATAATGAAAGAGAAGAGGTAATAATTAGGAACCAAAATAGCATTTTAATGTGTATCAAAATCCGAATTTTTTCGAAAAAGGGCCTTTCTTTTTATTTATTTTGTTTTGTATCGGGCTACTAAATACTAAACAAATTCAAGAAATGAGAGAATTCAGAATAGCTACCAGAAAGACTAATCCAATCCATAATGATGTA